AAGGACCAGAAATTCCTTGCTTACGTATCATTGGAAAGTGCATTAACATGAATACGGCAGTAAGAAGAGGTAATACAAAAGTATGTAAACTATAAAAACGAGTCAAGGTAGATTGTCCCACACTAGCGCTGCCGCGCAATAACTCTACCACCGAGGATCCTATTACAGGAATAGCGTCGGGTACACCTGTTACAATTTTGACTGCCCAATAACCGATTTGGTCCCAAGGTAAGGAATAACCAGTTACACCAAAAGATGCAGTCAATACACCCAAAACTACACCTGTAACCCAAGTCAATTCGCGAGGTTTTTTAAAACCACCAGTGAGATACACGCGAAATACGTGCAAGATCATCATTAAGACCATCATACTCGCTGACCATCGATGAACTGATCGGATTAACCAACCAAAGTTAGCCTCAGTCATTATATATTGAACAGAAGCAAAAGCCTCCGTAACGGTTGGACGATAATAAAAAGTCATAGCAAAACCCGTCGCTACTTGGACTAAAAAACAAGTAAGTGTAATTCCTCCTAAACAATAAAATATATTGACATGAGGAGGGACATATTTACTAGTTATATCATCGGCAATCGCCTGAATCTCAAGACGTTCTTCGAACCAATCATAGACTTTATTGAGATAGGTAAACCAAGGGACCCCCCTGAGAACCGTATATGAGAATTTCATCTCGTACGGCTCAAACAAAAATACTCAAATACTGGTTATTTGGAAAATGGATATGTGGAATAGAAAGTTTTAAACTTCTTAACTGAATCCTATGATTCCAGTCTTTGTTGAAGATAACAAAAATAGAAATCCAAAAGCTATTCTTAGTGTTTATAATGCCAAAATTTCAAGTAGGCTCGCTCGTCTTTTCTCTTGATCCTTACCGGCCTCTTGAATATTCTATTATTTACTTCATTTTTTTTGTATTGTGTATGGAATAAGATTTGACTGGTGTTTTTTTTTATTATTCTTGATAAGAATTTTATTATTGATAAGAATTTTCTTGTTAAGACCCTATAGAATCAATTTAAAAACCTGAGATTCATACCATAACCACGATGATTTCAAAAAAAAAACCTTTCATTGAAGTCCAAAAATTCCCTGAGTAAGAACTGCTGGATCATCACTTATTCAAAGAATAGATAGAATGAAAAAAAAATACAAAGAAATGATAAGCGGCGGGCAGTTTTCAAGAATAAAATTTAATTTCTTTTTCTAAATCAATTCTTCTAACTCTTTCATTTTTTTCGTCCGGTTGCGAGGTCTAAATAGAAATATTAAGTATGAATCATAGTTCGAACACTTTAGAATCTATTTATTTTCTATATTCCGTGCTCCAGATACTAGAAGAAATATCTGACGGGGTAAAGCCATCTATCAAGATAAGATTACGTATCCATTTGATGTTCTGTACTATCAATAGGATCCATTATAACAAGTCACACACTCATATTCCGGAAATACAGAAACAAAAAAGTTTCGCGGTCAAACTACCAAATCAAAATGGAATGGGCTAAAAATTAACGATCTAAATGCTCAACTTGACTTTTCTATTGAAAAGCTAGTTAGTTGGTTCTTGTGAATCTAATTCTCTAATTCATAGAAATTTGGTCCAGTAAAAGGGACGAATTATAAATCTCTAAAATAATAGAGAGAAATACCGCAAATAGGGCCATTGCAATCCCCATCAAAGGGGTAGTTCCCCACCCCGGAGCTACTTTACCATATTCTGAATTCAATGGTTTCAATAAATCTCCTACAACAGTTCGTCTTGGACCAGATCTAGAACTATCCTCAACGGTTTGTGTAGCCATAAATCCTTTTTTTTTTATTGAGATCTGTTGACTTTGTATACCATTCCGCTGTAGATAAAGGATCTTACCCTATAGATCCATTGTAGTCTTGATATTCTAGAATTATGGAAACAGCAACCCTAATTGCCATCTCTATATCCGGTTTAATTGTCAGTTTTACTGGGTATGCCCTATATACTGCTTTTGGGCAACCCTCTCAACAACTAAGAGATCCATTCGAAGAACATGGGGACTAGTTGAAATAATGAGCCTCCAATATTATGATATTGGGGGCTCATTACTTCAATTGAGAGAATTCAAAATCATTTCGTGTTTTTAGTTGGAACTTTAGGGGGTTCTCTAAAAAAAATAGCGAAAAAAATGATTCCTAAAGTCGAGACTAAGAGGAATGTATAAACCAATGCTTCCATAGATTTGCTCGTGGTTTACAATTATAGCTTTCATACCTGTTTTGGGGGGATTATCTCCTGGATAAAGAAAAAGAAAGAACAAGAGTAAAGTAAAACAAAATGGAATGATTGAAATCAAGATTTATCTAGTTTCCTATATCAAATTCAAATAACAAAAAAAAAAAGTAGAATCGAAAAGGAAAGGAACAAACCTATTTCTATCAGACTCCCTGTTTTTTTGTAGTTGGATCTCCAAGTTTTTGGAATGCTCCAAATTCTACTTGCGCATCCAAATCTGGATCAATACCAGCAAAAACATCTCTGAACAAGGTTCTCGCACCATGCCAAATGTGCCCAAAAAAGAAGAGCAGAGCAAACGAAACATGTCCAAAAGTAAACCAACCCCTTGGACTGCTACGAAAAACACCATCCGATTTTAAAGTAGCACGATCTAATTCAAAAATTTCACCCAATTGAGCACGTCGAGCATATTTTTTCACAGTAGCAGGATCACTATAACTGACTCCATTGAGTTCGCCACCATAGAATTCAACAATTACACCAACTTGTTCGACACTATACTTAGATTCTGCCCTTCGAAAAGGAACATCTGCTCTAACAATTCCGTCTCCGTCTACCAAAACAACCGGAAATGTTTCAAAAAAAGTAGGCATACGACGTACAAAAAGTTCACGACCCTCTTTGTCTCTAAAGATAGGATGCCCTAACCAACCAACCGCTATTCCATCTCCATTGTCCATTGAGCCCGCTCTAAACAAACCCCCTTTTGCCGGATTATTACCAATGTAATCATAAAAAGCTAATTTTTCAGGAATTTTAGACCAACCTTCTGATAAACTTTGATTTTCAACTAGCCCAGCACCAACTCTTCGATATATTTCTTGCTGGAAGTATCCCTGATCCCATTGATAACGAGTAGGACCAAATAATTCAATCGGGGTAGTTGCTGAACCATACCACATAGTTCCAGCAACAACAAAAGCTGCAAAAAATACAGCAGCGATACTACTGGAAAGGACGGTTTCAATATTTCCCATACGCAATCCTTTGTATAAACGTTGAGGTGGACGCACACTAAGATGAAAAAGACCCGCTAATATGCCCAATGTCCCTGCTGCAATATGATGAGAAGCTATTCCCCCCGGAACAAAGGGATCAAAACCGTCCACACCCCATGCGGGATTTACGGATTGTACCCTTCCTGTTAGTCCATAAGGATCAGATACCCATATTCCAGGACCAAACAATCCTGTTACATGAAAGGCACCAAAACCAAAACACGCCACCCCTGCAAGAAATAAATGAATTCCAAATATTTTTGGCAAATCCAAAGAAGGTTTTCCAGTACGTTCATCACAAAAGATTTCTAGATCCCAATAGACCCAATGCCAAATAGCCGCCAAAAAGCACAAGCCCGAAAAAACAATATGTGCCGCAGCCACACCTTCGTAACTCCAAATACCCGGATTCGTTATAGTGCCTCCTGTGATATTCCAACCACCCCACGAATTGGTTATTCCTAAACGAGTCATGAAGGGTATAACGAACATACCCTGCCTCCACATTGGGTCAAGAACAGGGTCAGAGGGATCAAAAACTGCTAATTCATATAGAGCCATCGAACCGGCCCAACCAGCAACCAGAGCTGTATGCATTATATGGACAGAAAGTAAACGGCCGGGATCATTTAATACAACGGTATGAACACGATACCAAGGCAAACCCATGAAAATACCCCTTATATCAACAAAAAATAGACACTCTGTAACTTTATTGCACTGTAAAAAACTATGCTATGGACTGAGTCAATTATTTCGTATTCAAGAATTGATGTTTGTTCTAGTTTTTTAGAAACAAAGGAACATTCTATTCGGAGGAACAAAAAGAAGCAGATCTATTCTATATCCGATAAGTAACAATACGCAATGGTGGTGGGGGTTGACTTTTTTTTATATGCGTGTTTATATCAGTGAAGGCAGACAACGGATACTAATACAAGAACAACGAATCTGAAATTTGAAGAAAAAAAGGATTCGTTGTTCTTGTATTAGACACAACCAGTCTACGGGTCTTTCTTGGTTTAATTACAAAGATAGAGCTTTCTATTATATAGAATATAAAGAAATAAAAAAAATGAAACTATTTTCATTCAATTAGTTTACTCAACTCATGTCATGAGTTGATCAAGAAATATGTTGATTTGGAATCACAGGCTGGGTAGATGTCACAGATGATGAATTGATTTCTTACCTATGTAACTATATTTTTCTTTTTGTTCATCCATAATAATTGATTCATGAATCAATTATTTTCAATTGTATCTTTCAAGTGGTATTTTTTGCTTCTTTTCCTATTTTTATCTCAAAAAAAAAAATGGAAACTTAGGAAAGTGCTTTAGAAACATATGTATAAAAAAAAATGTATAAAAAAAAATAGATTTCATCTAGTTTCCTTATGCCCACTATAACCAGTTATTTTGGTTTTCTACTAGCAGTTTTCACTATAACCGCAGGTATTTTTATCAGTCTGAATAAGATACGACTTATTTGATTTGCAATTTTGAGATGAATTGGAAATTTTAGAATATTTTTGATATTCTATAGTTCCTTATCCTATTTCCAATTCTTGGTCATTGAGATTCATGGTCAATCTAAATTCATAATTAAGGATCAATATTACCCCCACCCTTTTTTTACTTTCAACCAAACTCAAATGATTGAAGTTTTTCTATTTGGAATCGTGTTAGGTCTAATTCCTATTACTTTGGCTGGATTGTTTGTAACGGCCTATTTACAATACCGACGTGGCGATCAGTTGGATATTTGATTTAGGACTGTCTCTTTTGTTTATTGATCTCCTAGTTTTTTTGTTTTAATCCTAATTCACAGGAGATATAATTAACACTTTTGATTAGACTTAGACTGTTATCCCATTCCCATTATTTTAGTATCATTCTCAGAAGAATGATATCACGCTCTGTAGGATTTGAACCTACGACATCAGGTTTTGGAGACCCGCGTTCTACCGAACTGAACTAAGAGCGCTTTCTTTTCCTAAATAAATTGATGTGATGCCAATACATCTTGCATGCATACAAACTCAATATGTAGAACTATTCATATTGAGTTTGTATGTCCAATTTGAATTGCTCAAAATTAATCTCTTGTTACTGCTGATACGATAACTAATACTTAGCTATAGGGATAGGGATGACAGGATTTGAACCTGTGACATTTTGTACCCAAAACAAACGCGCTACCAAGCTGCGCTACATCCCTTTACATCAGTTTCCAGTCTCATTCTAAAGAATTTTTGTCTTGTTTTCCACATTCTTCCATTCTATATAGAATCTATCCTGCCATTTTTTTTTACTTTCTTATATCGATCGTATAAATACGATATCAAATCAAATATTCTTATAGAATATTGAATATTTCTATTCAATTAATGAAAAACAGAGACTAGATAGGATAGATAAATAATAAAATAGAAAGAGTATAATAACAAGAAAAAAGAATAATATACAAATAATAATAATATAGAAAATAGAATTTCTATATGAAAAATAGAATAATTCAAAAAAAATAGATATTATTTGAATATTGAATATAGAATAATTCATAATTTCAAAAATAGATAGAATAATCTAGTTATTATAATATAATGATTTGAAGAAAGAAAATAAAAAAAATAGCACTCTAGAAAAAAATTTCTAATGAATTCTTGGACAATTCAATTTGGATTCGGACTTCCCCCGACAAATCCAAGTGGTTTTAAAAAATATTGGATCATATTCCTACATATTCCTATATGTAATTCTGTATTATTATGTATTCCAAATATACAAGAAAAAACAAAGGAGGATTTGAAATGCGAGATCTAAAAACATATCTCTCTGTGGCACCAGTGGCAAGTACTTTATGGTTCGCGGCTCTAGCAGGTCTCTTGATAGAAATCAATCGTTTATTCCCGGATGCATTGACATTCCCCTTTTTTTGATTCTAGTGATTGGCACGGGAAAGGGTGACGAAGATTAGAGATCCAATAAAATATCTGTGATTCAATCCCTCTTCGTTAGTTTTTTTTCTAATTATACTAGAATAAGTTCGAAAAAAAAGAGGAAATTAAGAAAGGTGGATTTGGCCTCAGTGAAATTTGCAATTTTTCCCAGGTTTCGTTTCAATGGAATTGAATTAATACTTCAATTCCATTGCTCTTAAGAATTATTAAGAGTCAGATAAGAAATGGAATTGTTAGGGTAGGGGCAATTATATCATACAAGATATTTCAATAAAAACTGAAATACTATACTGTGATTCGAAATATATTTCGAAAACATTGTAGTAGTGAATTATTACTGTACTATATAAAATGAATTGGAACAAAATATTTCACAATTTTATTTTGAATTATAAACTTCTATTTTTTTCGTTCCTTTTTTCTTCTTCCCTTCAAATCTTAAAATTGAAGAGTTAAGTTAATAAAAAAAAACAAAGGAGGTTCATGGCTAAGGGTAAAAATATCCGAATAACTGTTATTTTAGAATGTACTAATTGTGATAAAAAGAGTGTTAATAAGGAATCTAGAGGTATTTCCCGATATATTACTCAAAAGAATCGACACAATACGCCTAGTCGATTGGAATTGAGAAAATTCTGTCCCTTTTGTTGCAAACATATGATTCACGCAGAGATCAAGAAATAGAGAACAATGGATTACTTGTGTGTCACCTTTAGGAGGAGGGGGGGAGGTATTGAAAAACTTTTCTAAATCTTCATTATCTAGATACCAGAGATATTATCTTATCTATATTCTAGAACATGAAATTATATACATATATCATTATATAGCATATATTTCCTTATATAACAAATATATTACAAAAAAAAAAAGAAGATAAAACAAATCCTTTTTTTATAACAAAAGGGATTTTCGGTATAGGACAAACCATGGATAAATATAAGCAACTGTTTGTGAAATCGAAACAATCAATTCGTAGGAGTTCGCCCCTAATCCGATCTGGGGATCAAATTGATTATAAAAACTTGAGTTTACTTTTAGAATTTATCACTCTACAAGGAAAAATTTTTCCTAGACGTGTGAATAAATTAACCTTAAAACAACAACGATTGATTACGATTGCTATAAAACAAGCTCGTATTTTATCTTTGTTACCTTTTGTAAATGCGTCACCTTTTATTAAGAATGCAAAAAAAAAATATCAAAAAATCAAGTCGATTACTAGAACTACTACTCCGGTTCTTAAAAAAAATAAAAAAAATAGAGTTACTTCAATTAATTGAATCTCAACTCAAAGTTTGTGCGGATTGGTATTTTTTTTTCGAAAAATCCGACAATCCTATCGAGGTTCTTTCATTCTAACAAAAACCATAATAGGTGAAGAAAAGAAGAATAATTTTTTTTTTTTTAAGCGTGGTTGATTATTTATTTTGATAATTCATATGAATTCTATTTTATGATACAAACCTCTTTTATTCTACCACCTTCCCGGAGTTCAGTCTCCGGGGAATTTTTAGTTTTGAATGATATCGTTGGCAATCATAAAAAGACAATTCCCCTTTAATATAGATATTTGTGAAACTATTTTACGATTCAGAAGCGATTGCTTCTTGTACAGATTAGACATTAAATTACTATAACTATAGCTATAGTATATTTTTTCTTTATTCTGGCCAATTCTAATTATTGCATTTATTCGACCAATCCAAAAACTGCGAAAGTCCCTTTTTTTCCTATCTCTATCCCGCTGAGACGAAAACAAAGCTTTTATTCTCTGTTGCGAAAAAGTTCGAATAAGGTTTGAATGAGCTCCGCGAAAATGGAAGAATGTAAAAAAACGCATTTTTGTCCTCCGTTTTTGAGCGATAGATCCTCGTTGAATTCTGGTCATTGGATAAATGGAGACTTTGATGAATAACTATTTGATTTTTTTCTTTCAGTTATTCTTTTCTCCTTTCTAGTCTATTACTAACAACCTGGATTCTTCCAATGTATAAAATAAAAATTCCAATGGCTTTTGCTACTATAACCTTCCCAACCACTATTTTTTTCGTTTTTCCTAAGTATAAGTATTGAAACTCTAAATAATAACTTATATTGATACTAGGTATTCAAAAAAGCATAGTAAATAAAATAGAAATAAACAAAGAAATGGTGGGTTCCATCGTTTCTATGATTACTTGTTAAACGGTGAGGTCCTCTCTATACACCGGAGCCCCTTCCTTCATTGAATCTTGATTCAATGAATGTTATTGTGAACTTGTACAGTTCACACTTCTGGGCTCTACCCATGAAATATCTAGTAATAGGTCTTTCACAATAAAATCTAGCTATCCAGTAACGGTATTTAAGTATGAAGATTAGCTGGGTAGTTGACCCTCTTAGTCCGTTCTTGCTAAATTGAGGGCATAATTTGTCTTTTTTTCAAAGAGGATTTTTCCCGCTTAATGGATAACTTTTTGTTACCAATGGGAAAGTATTTTTTCATCTTAAATTACAAATTAAGGTGATTTGGTTTGCACCAATTGAGAAACCATAAATTTTATACACAATAGAATTCTATATATATACAATTCTTATTAATAGAATATATTTTTTAAATTGAGTATATGATCTAAACGAGTCGCACATACACCCTAGTACATGTTCCTCGGCGTTGAGGGCATCCCCGAAGAGCGGGAGATTTTGTTACAGTCCGGATTGGCTGTCTTGTGTTTCTAATAAGTTGTTTTATAGTAGGCATGGTGAGTCATATACATAATGAGCTGGTTTAGATAAATCTTAACCCGATAATTTATAATTTAGGAGACTCTATTCAATCCGGTTGTTAGGAAAGAAATATTTTCTGCTAATTTACAAATCATCATTATCCTTATTAGCATGATAATCAAAATAAGCATCAAAATAAGCATCACTATAAGCATCCAAATAAGCCTTCAAATAAGCATCCAAATAAGCCTTCAAATAAGCATCCAAATAAGCATTACCAGAAGCAATACAAGAATCCAGATAAGCTTTAAAATAAGAATCAAAATAAGAATCAAAAGAAGGATAAGAATCAGCATCAGAATCAGCATCAGCATCAGCATCAGAATCAGCATCAGAATCAGCATCAGCATCAGAATCAGCATCAGAATCAGCATCAGAATCAGCATCAGCATCAGAATCAGCATCAGAATCAGAATCAGCATCAGAATCAGCATCAGAATCAGCATCAGCATCAGAATCAGCATCAGAATCAGCATCAGAATCAGCATCAGCATCAGCATGAGCTGCTCTAGTTATAGTAGGAAAAGGAGAATCAGCATCAGCATCAGCATCAGCATCAGCATCAGCATGAGCTGCTCTAGTTCTAGTAGGAAAACCTAAATCAGCAAAAGAATGAGATATGGTATCAATAATTCCGTAGGCTTGGGCTTCTTCTGGTGTCATAAAACAATCCCTCTCCAGGTCGAAATCTATCTCCCAGCGAGGTTTGCCTGTTTTTTCGCAATAAATATCTATCATATCGTTTCGCAGTCCTATCATGTCCGTCAGATCCAGCGGAGATTCACCGTTTAAGTCCTTGAAAAAAGACATAAAAGGTTGATGCATCATTACCCTGAGAGTATAATATAATAAGGTTTCTTTGAATCTTTACTTCAAAAATAAGAAGGGATATAAAAAATATCTTCAATTTAAAGCCGTACAGGCAAGTCTCTTTTTGATTTTTTATATAGCATACGGCTCTACTTTAAATTTTTCAT